TAAAGCAAATCGACTTCGATTCTTGAATAATCCACATCACTTCTGCTTCTATTCTAACACAAGATTCCCCTTTTCTGTGGAAAAGGCCCATATCCATAATTCTGATTTGACATATGGACAATTCCTCAATATCTTGTTCATTCGCAACAAAATATTTTCTTTGCCCGTCGAATATGCTTTTGGGGGGAGAGAGACTATTTCACCAATCGAGTCACAGGTATCTAACATATTCATACCTAACGATTTTCCACAAAGTGGTGACGAAACGTATAACTTGTACAAATCTTTCCATTTTCCAAGTCGATACGATCCCTTCGTCCGTAGAACTAGTTTCTCGATCGCAGACATTTCTGGAACACCCCTAACAGAGGGACAAAGAGTGCATTTTGAAAGAACTTGTTGTCAACCTCTTTCAGCTAGGAATCTATCGGATTCAGAAGAGAAGAACTTGCATCAGTATCTCAATTCAAACATGGGTTTGATTCCCACTCCATGTTCTGAGAAAGATTTACCATGCAAAAAGAGGAAAAAACGGCGTCTTTGTCTAAAGAAATGCCTTGCGAAAGGGCAGATGTATAGAACCTTTCAACAAAGGGCTCTTTCAACTCTCTCAAAATCGAATCTATTCCAAACATATATGCCATGGTTCTTGACAGGGTACTGGATATTTGTAGATAATTTTGTAGATACTTTTTCAGACCTATTGCCGATTTCAGATACTTTTCCAGAACTATGGCTGATACTACGTAATAGTCAAAAATTGGTATCCATAATACGAAGTAGCAGTAAAAAATTGGTATTCATCTTTCGGGATATTAGGCATAGATTGGGTAGATCGTGGCGAATTCTTTGGAAAAAAGCGCGTCTTAATCTGATAAGTGAGATTTCGAATAAGTGTTTACATAATGTTCTTCTGTCCGAAGAAATGATTCATCGAAATAATGAGTCACCATTGATATCGACACATCTGAGATCGCCAAGTGTTTGGGAGTTCTTCTATTCAATCCTTTTCCTTCTTGTTGTTGCTGGATATCTCGTTTGTACCCAGCTTCTCTTTGTTTCCGGGGCCTCTAGTGAGTTACAGACAGAGTTCGAAAAGGTCAAATCTTTGATGATGGAATCATCTATGATTGAGTTGCGAAAACTTCTGGATAGGTATCCTACATCTGAACCAAATTCTTTCTGGGTAAAGAATCTCTTTCTAGTTGCTCTGGAACAATTCCGTTCTAAGAAGATATATTTGAATATCAATCTCATCGATCTCATATCAAATCCCATCAATCGAATCACTTTTTCGAGAAATACGAGACATCTAAGTCATACAAGTAAAGAGATCTATTCATTGATAAGAAAAAGAAAAAACTGGAACGGGGATTGGGTTGATGATAAAATAGAATCCTGGGTCGCGAACAGTGATTTGATTGATGATGAAGAAAGAGAATTCTTGGTTCAGTTCTCCGCCTTAACGACAGAACAAAGGATTGATCAAATTCTATTGAGTCTGACTCATAGTGATCGTTTATCAAAGAATGACTCTGGTTATCAAATGATTGAAGAACCGGGAGCAATTTACTTACGATACTTGGTTGATATTCATAAAAAGGATCTATTGAATTATGAGTTCAATCCATCCTGTTTAGCAGAAAGACGGGTATTCCTTGCTCATTATCAGACAATCACTTATTCCCAAACTTCGTGTGGGACTACTACTTTGCACTGCCCATCTCATCGAAAACCCTTTTCGCTCCGCTTAGCCTTATCCCCCTCTAGGGGAATTTTAGTGATAGGTTCTATAGGAACTGGACGCTCCTATTTGGTCAAATACCTAGCTACAAATTCCTATGTTCCTTTCATTACGGTATTTCTGAACGATAACAAGCCAAAAGTTATGGATGAGGATGAAGATGAGGATTATTACGAGATAAAGGTTGGTGGTAGTGACGAGATTGATGCTAGTGACGCTGCTAGTGACGCGATTGATGCTAGTGACGAGATGGATCCTGACCTTGATACGGAGCTGGAAGAGCTAACTATGATGAATGCGCCAACTATAGATAGGATGTCGGAACTAGGCCCCACCCTTCAATTCGAATTAGCAAAAGCGATGTCTCCTTGCATAATATGGATTCCAAACATTCATGATCTGGATGTGAATGAGTCGAATTACTTATCCCTAGGTCTATTAGTGAACCATCTATCTGAAGGATGCTCCAATAGAAATATTCTTGTTATTGCTTCGACTCATATTCCCCAAAAAGTGGATCCCGCTCTAATAGCCCCGAATAAATTAAATACGTGCATTAAGATACGAAGGCTTCTTATTCCACATCAACAAAAGCACTTTTTCATGCTTTCCTATACGAGGGGATTTCACTTGGAAAAGAAAATGTTCCATACTAACGGATTCGGGTCCATAACCATGGGTTACAATCCACGAGATCTTGTAGCACTTAGTAATGAGGTCCTATCGATTAGTATTACACAGAAGAAATCCATTATA